TTGGTAGTTGTTGGGGTGGAGTATCTTGAGGTGGGAGGTTGGGTAGACTAGTTCTTTTTACTGGAGTATTAGTACTAATATGCTTTCTGAAGGGTATGGCCCTGGGTGTGTGGGAAGAAATTACAAGTAAAATATTGGTAGAAGAGTACAGTGAAGTATTAATTGTAAATATTTGTTGCTGGGCAATTCCTCAAGTGAGAAAAAAAATGTTAGTAGGCGGATGTCTCTTTGCGGTGATTACCTCAGAAAGTGTGGGTTAGCGGGTTGCATTTTTGGGTTTAAATTTGCGTAATTTTATTTTAGGTGTAAATAATAATAAAAATTTTTCTTTTATGTCCTGTGACCATTGACTGAATAACACCTTATGGGTGGGATGGGGGCCAAACTATTCGTGCTACAATGACACCATTAAATAGGGGGAAAGCACTGCCATGTCCCAGCTTAACTGAGTATCGGCGGGATTCAGCCAGAGGGATTCCACTCCCGGCTAGGCAATGGTGATGAGAACATCCCTACCCAGTAGGCCATAGCGGATCGAGCTCCCGTAGACCGGTTACGAGGGTGGCAGCACCGTGATCCATCACAAATGTCTCATTTAAGAGGAACGTATGTTGAAGTTACATGATGAGTACCTGAGGTAGGAACCAGATGCCGTTTACAGCTTGTGGATAGTAACTCTTCATGATATGGGCGCCGGCAAGGAGGGGTGATAAGGGAGGTGGATGGAATGATGGTTTCACGGAGGATGTTAGATCAAGAGACCAATTATACGAGGAGGATATCCATGTTGATAGGGTTAATTAAAATGGGATGAACCATAGATGAGATGTGCGTGTGTCCGATTAAGCAAAGGTAGGGTAAATAATATCCATGGGGAGAAGAATTTACGGGGAGTCAAGGATGCTATGTATTTGGTCCTGTTAAGGGTGTAAATGTACGTGCTTGTAAGCATGTTTGCAATCAAGGGATGTTGAGGGTTGGGGGGTATGTGCTATGTATGATTAAGCATGTGTAGTACTATATATTAGGCATGGGGTAAAGCATTAATGTACAATATACATAATGAAGGGGGGAATTATGTTGTAGACGTAAGTACTTGCGTGGTACTTAAAAGTTGTGCACTCAAAGAATAAAGCGCAGGGAGTAATTTAAGTTAGAATTTCAGCTTTGGGTGTTGACTGTAGAACAGGATGTTCTCTCCCTGAGGTGTCCTAGGGAGTGAGGCTCTCCACTGTCCGGTTTACAAGACCGAAGTACTAACTTATACTACAAGGACGTTACCATTTGAGTAGTTTATTTTCAATTAGGGAGGATAGAGGAATGAGGGTAATAATAGTAAGAAAGTATATAATGGATGCTATTTGGCCAATAGCTACGAAGGGGTATTCTACTGGTTGACCTCCAATTCATGTCAGTGTAAGTAGAGTGGCCACTAGAGTTCAGAATAGGCTTTGACCAATTGGTCGGAATATTATGCTTTGTTGTTTAGATAGATGGGTTATTGGAATAACTGCTAGGATTAAGATGGATAAAATAAGGGCTAGAACACCTCCTAGCTTATTGGGGATGGATCGTAGAATGGCGTATGCAAATAAGAAGTATCACTCTGGCTTAATATGGGGTGGAGTGTTAAGGGGGTTAGCTAGGGTATAGTTATCTGGGTCAGTTAGAAGGTCAGGTGTAAATAGAGTTAAACTTATTAGGAGGAGGAGGAGAAAGATTAGTCCTAGAATATCTTTAATTGTGTAATAGGGATGGAATACAATTTTGTCGGAGTTGGATACTAATCCTGATGGGTTATTGGAGCCTGTGTCATGCAGAAATAAAAGGTGGATAGCAGCTAGGGCTGCAATAATAAAGGGTAAGATAAAGTGGAAGGTAAAGAATCGTGTGAGTGTAGCTTTGTCTACGGAAAAGCCTCCTCAAATCCATTGTACAAGGTCTGATCCGATGTAGGGAATAGCTGATAGAAGATTTGTAATTACTGTGGCGCCTCAGAAAGATATTTGGCCCCATGGAAGTACGTACCCTATAAATGCTGTGGCTATGGATGCCAGTAGTAGAATAATACCGACATTTCAGGTCTTCAGAAAGAGAAATGACCCGTAATACAGGCCTCGTCCAATGTGAAGGAATAGGCAGATGAAAAATATAGAGGCGCCGTTAGCGTGTAGGTAACGGATAATTCAGCCGTAGTTTACATCTCGTGTAATGTGGGCTACTGAGGAGAAAGCGGTGGAGGTGTCTGGCGTGTAATGTATGGCTAGAAATAGGCCGGTGGCAATCTGGGTAATGAGGCAGATACCTAGGAGTGAGCCGAAGTTCCATCAGGATGAGATATTGGATGGTGTGGGTAGGTCAATGAATGAGTTGTTAATAATTTTTGCTAGTGGGTGTGTTTTGCGGGTAATGGTCATTAGAATTCTTATAGTTGAAACACAACAATGGTTTTTCATATCATTAGTCATGGTTAAATCCATGTGGGAATAATGACATATGTTTTATTTTCATTAAGTATTATATTAGTAATAGGGTTTATGGGATTCTCTTCTAAGCCTTCACCTATCTATGGAGGCTTGGTATTAGTTTTTAGTGGTGCTGTGGGTTGTGCGATTACATTGTATTTAGGGGGATCTTATGTAGGATTAATAGTTTTTTTAATTTACTTGGGTGGAATAATAGTTGTTTTTGGTTATACTGCAGCAATGGCTATTGATGAGCATCCTGAGTCATGGCTATCAAGCATGGATATTTTGGGAACTATACTAATGGGTTTAATTATGGAATTTACTATAGTATTTTTGTTGGGTGGGGATCCTATTAAGACGGTTGAGGGTGTGACTGTTACTGTGAATTATAAGACTGTGGCTAGTTGGATAATTTATGAGGGTGAAGGGCCTGGGTTAATTCGTGAGGATCCTACTGGTGCGGCTGCTTTATATAATTATGGGGTTTGGGTTGTTCTGGTAACTTGTTGGGCATTGTTTACAGGTATACATATTGCTATTGAGCTTACCCGAGGCGGGGGCTAGATGGTTAAGAGAAGTATAAGAGTAGGTGGAATAAAGAATGATAGGAAGTAGAGCTTGATTAGGCCTTTTTGGGTTGAGGTTGAGGTGGAAATTGAAATTTGGGTTATTGATGCTATTTTTGGCATTATTTTTTCTAGTCAGAATATGTCTAGTAGTATAGATGTAAGGTTTTGGCTTGAGGTTAGGCTTGAGTGGGGGTTTAGGCGGTGTGTGGTGGTAGAATAAAATCCTAATATATTAGAAAAGTAGTAAGTTTTTGTTGGGGTTTTTAGCTTTGTATTATTGGATATAAGGCTAAGTTCTATGGCTAATAGGAGGCCTAGGATAGTTACTCCTAGGGCTGCTAGTTTAAGGTAAAGGGGTATAGTTGTTTGAGGGTGGTAGGTGGGAGGGATGCAGTTGGAAATAAGGAATCCAGCGAAGATACTTCCGATAGCTAGGCGGCTAATTGGGTTTGTTAGTAAGGGGTTGTTTTCATTAATTAGAATTAGGCTGGTAGATCGGGGATAGTTTGTGAGGGTGAAGAAGATCATGCGGATGCTGTATGCAGCCGTAAGGGAGGTGGCTACTAGGGTGGTTATAAGGGCTCAGGCGTTGGTATATGATATATTGGCAGTTTCAATAATTAGGTCTTTCGAGTAAAAGCCTGTTAAGAAGGGTGTGCCTATGAGTGCCAGGTTGCCAATAATAAGAGAGGAGGCGGTGAATGGTAGGGTGTTAAATAGGCCTCCTATTTTTCGGATATCTTGTTCGTTATTAAGGCTGTGGATAATAGATCCTGCTGATAGAAATAGTATGGCTTTAAAGAAGGCGTGGGTGCAGATGTGAAGAAAGGCTAAAAATGGTTGGTTAAGGCCAACTGTTACTATTATAAGGCCCAGCTGGCTTGAGGTTGAGAAGGCAATAATTTTTTTCATGTCGTTCTGTGTTAGAGCACAGATGGCTGTGAATAGGGTGGTGATAGCTCCGAGGGCTAGTATAAGCGTTTGTATGGGTAAATTATTTTCGAATAAGGGGTGGAATCGAATAATTAGGAAGATTCCTGCAACTACTATAGTACTGGAATGTAGTAGTGCTGAGACTGGGGTGGGGCCTTCTATGGCGGAGGGGAGCCATGGGTGGAGGCCAAATTGGGCTGATTTTCCGGTAGCTGCAAGAAGGAGACTAATTAGGGGGAGAGAACTTGGGGTAGAATTAATAATAAATATTTGTTGAAAATCTCATGAGTTGGCATATAGAAAAAATCATGCTATTGCCAGGATAAACCCGATATCACCAATGCGATTATACAGGATTGCTTGTAATGCAGCTGTGTTAGCATCTGTTCGACCGTGCCATCAGCCAATTAGTAGAAAGGATATAATGCCTATTCCTTCTCATCCAATGAAAAGTTGGAATAAATTGTTAGCAGTAATTAGGATAATTATAGTAACAAGAAAAATAAGTAGGTACTTGAGAAATTGGTTGATATTTGGGTCAGAGCTTATATATCATATTGAGAATTCAACGATTGATCATGTAACAAGTAGTGCTACAGGGGTAAATACTATAGAGAAAAAGTCTATTTTGAAGCTCATAAATAATTTAATAGTTTGAATTGTTGTTCAGTGTCAGTTTGAAATTATAAATTCTTGGCCTGTAAAGATGAATACAGTTGTGGCTAGAAGGCTGATGAATAGGGAGTATATAATTGCTAGTTTTACGTAGTGTGGGTATAGGGGATTGTTGCGAGGGTTGATAAGGGTAATTATAATAGGCACTAGCAGGGGGATTAGTGTTATTAGAGCTATGGAGGAGAACATTATACTTTTATTTGGAGTTGCACCAATATTTTTGGTTCCTAAGACCAATGGATAGCTCCTATCCTTTAAAAGTTGAGAAAGCCAGGCTATTAGGCATGGGGGCATGAGTTAGCAGTTCTTGCATACTTTCTCGGTAGATAAGAAGTTATTAACTTCTAATATTAGATTCACAATCTAATGTTTTGATTAAACTATAGCTACAAGGGGTTAGTCCCATAATTACTTTGGGGTTTAGGGTGAGGAGGATAATTGGTCCTAAGTGTATTAATATTAATGTATTTTCGCGTGTAAATAAGGGCTTAGAATTGCTAGTGCTGTATGTTAGTGGTCCTCGTTGCGTTGAGGTAAACATATGAAGTGAATATAGGGCTGTAACTAGCATATTAAGCCCTGTGAATATAATGGTAAAGTTGGATCAGGAGAAAGAGGCTACAATTGTAAATAGTTCCCCTATTAGATTGATGGTGGGGGGTAGGGCAAGGTTGGTGAGGTTAGCTATAAGTCATCAGAGGGCAAGGAGGGGGAAAAGTGATTGTAAGCCTCGGGTAAATATTATAGTTCGGCTGTGAATTCGCTCATAGTTTGAATTTGCTAAGCAGAATAGCAGGGATGAGGTAAGTCCGTGGGCAATTATGAGGATAATAGCGCCGGTAAAGCTTCAAGGGGTTTGGATAAGAATAGCTAGAATGACCAGTGCTATATGGCTAACGGAGGAGTAGGCAATAAGAGATTTTAGGTCGGCTTGTCGTAGGCAGATGGAGCTTGTTATAACTATCCCTCATAGAGATAAAATGATAAAGGGGTAGCTTATTTTTTCTGTCAGGGGGTTAAGTATAGGGGTAATTCGTATTATGCCATAGCTTCCTAGTTTTAGTAAGATTGCCGCTAGAACTATTGAGCCTGCAATGGGAGCTTCGACGTGTGCTTTGGGTAGTCATAGGTGTAGACCGTACAGGGGTATTTTGACTATGAAGGCTAGCATACATCCTAGTCACGTGATAGAGTTGGTTCAGGAGAGTACTATTTCTTTAGTAGTAAATAACATCGTTAGAATACTTAATGATCCCAGGTTGGTTAAGTAGTATAGGAGCGTAATAAGTAGTGGGAGGGATCCGGCTAGTGTATAAAATAGGAAATATGAGCCTGCATTAAGGCGTTCTGGCTGATAACCTCAGCGGGTGATGACAATCAAGGTGGGAATTAAAGTGGTTTCAAATAGGATATAGAAGAGAATAAGTTCTGTGGCTGTAAATGTTATGATCAGAGAGATTTGTAGGAGAATTAGTATTGATATATAAAGTTTTTTTCGTGGTAGGGGGTTATTGTAAAGGTGTTGTTGAGTTGCTAGAATTATTAGGGGGAGAAGTCAGGCTGTTAGGGCAAGAAGAGGGGATGTTAATGGGTCTGAGAAGAAGGCTAGTGACAGGTAGCACAGTATATTTGGCAAATATAGGGGTACGAGGGCTAGGGCGCTAATTAGTAGACTTCAGGTTATTATATTAATTCATATTGTACGGCTATTTGAGAGTCATACTGTTGGAAGTAGTATAATTGTTGGTAAAATAATTTTTAGCATTGGAGTAGGTTTAGGTTTTGTACATAGTCTAGGCCATACAAGTTAGAGATTAAAATTAGTAGGGCTAGACCAACTGCGGCTTCACATGCGGCAAAGACTAGTAAGGCGATTGGTATTATAAATATTAGCGTTAGATGCATATTTAGGGTTATAAGTGTAATTAAAATAAATAGTGATAGTATTATGCCCTCTAAGCATAATAAGGATGATATTAGGTGAGATCGGTAGATTAATAATCCCAGTAGGGATATGGAATATGCTAGTATTGTGTTGATGTATATAAAGGGCACTTGATAAATATGATTTATCATAATCTAATGAGTCGAAATCATTTGTTTTTGATTAAACTATTTATCAATTCGATTCAATCTAGTCCTTTTTGAGTTCATTCGTAGGCCAACCCTGCTACTAAAATAATAATTAAGATAAGAATTATGTTAGTTGTTAGTATTAGTTTATTTGTTTGGGTTGCTCATGGTAGGGGGAGGAGGAGGGCAATTTCTAGATCAAATAAGAGGAATGTAATAGCTACTAGGAAAAATTTTATGGAAAAAGGTAGGTGGGCAGAGGTTGTGGGGTCAAATCCACATTCGTAGGGGTTATGTTTTTCTGTATAGGCATTAGGTTGTGGAATTCAAAATGTAATAGTAATTAGTAAAAGGGCTACGATAATGCTTGTAGTTAGGGTTAGTATAATGTTTACTACTCTCTCTCAGATTTAACTGAGGCCTATTGATTGGAAGTCAGTTGCACTACTTATACTAAGAGAGTAAGATCCTCATCAATAAATAGAAATGTAGAGGAATAGTCATACTACATCTACGAAGTGCCAATATCATGCGGCGGCTTCGAAGCCGAAGTGGTGATTGGATGTAAAGTGGTCTATTTGCAAGCGAATATAGCATGTGATAAGGAATGTGGTTCCGATAATGACGTGAAGGCCGTGAAAGCCTGTTGCCATAAAGAATGTTGAGCCATAGATCCCATCTGAAATGGTGAAGGGGGCTTCTGAGTATTCTGATATTTGAAGATAGGTAAAGTAGACACCCAATGCAATGGTCATGAATAGTGCTTGAGCTGATTCTTCTTGGTCGGCTTCTATTAGGCTATGGTGAGCTCAGGTAATTGTTACTCCCGATGCAAGTAGGACGGCTGTGTTTAGTAGGGGGACTTCTATAGGGTTAAGGGGAAAGATGCCTGTTGGAGGTCAGTGTCCCCCTGTTTGTGGGGTTGGAGCTAAGCTGGAGTGGTAGAATGCTCAGAAGAAACCAGCGAAGAAAAAAATTTCTGAAATAATAAACAGGATTATTCCATATCGAAGGCCTTTTTGAACGGGGGTGGTGTGATGTCCTTGATATGTACCTTCTCGGACGACATCCCGTCATCACTGAAATATAGTTATTGCGCTGGCTAGTAGGCCTGCCATGAGGAGAAGGCTGTGATAAAAGTGGAATCATATAATTAAGCCTGATGTTAGAAGGAAGGCGGATAGAGCTCCTGTCAATGGTCAGGGGCTTGGATTAACTATGTGGTAGGCATGGGCTTGGTGAGTCATTAAGAGTTATCATGTAGGTATAGGCTAACTAGAAGTGTAAAGACGTAGGCTTGAATTAAGGCTACAGCTAGTTCTAGGGTAATTAGAAGAATAATTACAATAACAGTAATTATAGATGAGGAGAAATAAATAGATGCTAGAGTTAGTGCGGTGTCCCCAAGAAGGTGCATTAGTAGATGTCCTGCTGTGATATTAGCTGTTAAACGGACGGCTAGTGCTATTGGCTGAATGAAGAGGCTAATTGTTTCAATAATTACTAGTATAGGAATAAGAGGAATTGGAGTTCCTTGGGGTAAAAAGTGGGCTAAAGATGCTTTTGTTTTGAATCGGAATCCTATAAGTACTGTAGCCGTTCATAGGGGGATTGCTATTCCAATATTTATAGATAGCTGGGTGGTTGGTGTAAATGCATAGGGCGTAAGTCCGAGGAGGTTGTTAAGAGCAATAAAAGTAATTAGGGTTAGAAGTATAAGGGATCAAGTTCGTCCTTTAGTGCTGTGATTTAGTATTAATTGTTTTAGTGTAAGCTGGATTAGTCATTGTTGAAGTGAGGAAGTTCGGTTACTAATTAGTTTATTGGGGGGTGTTATTATTAGGGTGGGGAATAAGATAATTAATGTAATTAGGGGAATTCCTAGAATTGTTGGGATGTTGAATGAGGTAAACAGATTTTGGTTCATTTTAGTTCTCAGGTCGTATTATGTTTTTGTATCTTAATTAATTTTGATATTGGAGTGGGGCAGAAGATAAAATTCAATATTTTTAATTGGGTAGTATAAAATAGGGCCACAACTATTGATATGATAACCAATGGTCATGGTGAAATATCTAGTTGGGGTATTCGCTGTAGGGACTAATATTCCCAGTCTTTAACTTAAAAGGTTAATGCTTACTAGCTTTACAGCGATACAATGTACAGGTAAGAGGCTCAGACTTCAAAGTCTTGGAAATAAATAAACTCTAGAACGATAGGTATAAAGCTGTGATTTGACCCACAAATTTCTGAGCACTGTCCATAGAAGAGACCTGGCCGTATTGAGGCTACTATAGCTTGGTTTAAGCGTCCAGGGATTGCATCTGCTTTAACGCCTAGTGATGGTACGGCTCATGAGTGTAGTACGTCTTGTGATGAAATTAATATGCGGATGTCTGCTTCTATTGGTAAGGTAGTGCGGTTATCTACCTCAAGAAGTCGGAATTCACCAGGCTCAAGGAAATATGTGGGCATAATATAGGAGTCAAAGGCCAGGTCTTCATAGTCCGAGTATTCGTAGCTTCAGTATCATTGGTGGCCAATAGCTTTAAGGGTTAGATATGGTTTGTTGAACTCGTCTGTTATGTACAAGATACGTAAGGATGGAAGGGCAATTATAATAAGGATAATGGCAGGTAGAATGGTTCAGATAATTTCAATTTCTTGGGCATTTATTGTGCTGGTATGTGTAAGTTTTGTGGTAAGCATTAGGGAAATAATATATAGAACTAGAGAGCTAATAAGAAAGATAATTATTAGGGCATGGTCATGAAAGGCGATTAGTTCTTCTATAATAGGGGATGCTGCATTTTGTAGGCCAAGTTGGGCTGGGTGGGCCATGTAAGATATATAGGGATTAGCCTATAATTTAACTTTGACAAAGTTATGTAATTATTTTACTAATATCTTATTGAAAAAGTCATAGGGTCTATGGAGTTGGCTTGAAACCAATTTTTGGGGGTTCAAATCCTTCCTTTTTCGTTGAGGGTTTTTACATAAGTAGCTTCTTCAAATGTATGGTAGGGAGGGGGGCAGCCGTAAAGTCATTCTAGGTTGGAGGATAGTTGTTCAACAATTATGACTTTCCGTTTTGAGGAGAAAGCCTCTCAAATTATAAAGATTATTAAGATAACTGCTGTTAGTGAGATAAATGAACCTACAGATGATACAATATTTCATGTTGTGTAGGCATCAGGGTAGTCTGAGTAGCGTCGAGGTATACCGGATAGACCGAGGAAATGTTGGGGAAAGAAGGTTATATTTACGCCTACAAATATAATACTGAAGTGAATTTTAGCGTAAGTTTGGTCGAGGGTGTAGCCAGAGAATAGTGGGAATCAGTGAATAAAGCCTCCTATAATAGCAAATACTGCCCCTATCGATAGCACATAGTGAAAGTGGGCTACTACATAGTATGTATCATGTAAAACAATGTCTAATGATGAGTTGGCTAATACAATCCCGGTCAGTCCACCTACAGTAAAAAGGAAAATGAAGCCTAGGGCTCATAGTATTGCAGGGGACCATTTAATGTTACCGCCGTGCAGTGTGGCCAGTCAGCTGAAGACTTTTACTCCGGTGGGGATAGCAATGATTATAGTGGCTGATGTAAAATATGCACGGGTATCTACATCTATTCCTACTGTAAATATATGGTGTGCCCATACAATAAATCCTAGAAAGCCAATAGATATTATAGCTCATACTATTCCTATGTACCCAAATGGTTCTTTTTTATTGGAGTAGTATGTTACGATGTGGGAAATTATTCCGAAGCCGGGTAGAATGAGAATATACACTTCAGGGTGCCCAAAGAATCAAAATAGGTGCTGATATAAAATTGGGTCACCCCCACCGGCTGGGTCGAAGAAGGTAGTATTAAGATTGCGATCTGTTAGTAGTATAGTAATTCCAGCAGCTAGGACAGGGAGAGAAAGGAGAAGAAGAACTGCTGTGATGAGAACTGATCATACAAAAAGAGGAGTTTGGTATTGGGTTATAGCTGGGGGTTTTATATTAATAATTGTAGTAATAAAATTAATAGCTCCTAGAATGGAGGAGACACCTGCCAGGTGTAGCGAGAAGATAGTTAAGTCTACTGAGGCTCCTGGATGAGACATATTTCCGGCCAGGGGCGGGTAAACTGTTCAGCCAGTTCCTGCGCCGGCCTCTAGAGTTGATGATGCAAGTAGCAGGAGGAGTGACGGGGGGAGGAGTCAGAAGCTTATATTGTTTATTCGGGGAAATGCTATATCAGGCGCACCAATTATAAGGGGCACTAGTCAGTTTCCAAAACCCCCAATTATGATTGGCATAACTATAAAGAAGATTATAATAAATGCGTGAGAGGTTACAATAACGTTGTAGACGTGATCATCTTCTATTAGACTCCCAGGTTGCCCTAGTTCCGCTCGAATTAGGAGGCTTAGGGCGGTTCCGACTGCCCCTGCTCAGGCGCCGAATAGAAGGTAGAGCGTTCCGATGTCTTTATGGTTGGTTGAAAATAGTCAGCGATTTATGAACATAGGTAGGAGGAAGGTAAAATGGCTGAGTAAGCATTAGACTGTAAATCTAAAGACAGGGGTGAAGTCCTCTTTTTACCAGCCCTGAGGTGATATATCACATTGAATTGCAAATTCAGAGAAGCAGCTTCAATTCTGCCGGGGCTTCTCCCGCCTTTTTTCCCCCAACGGCGGGAGAAGTAGATTGAAGCCAGTTGATTAGGTTATTTAGCTGTTAACTAAATTTTTGTGGGTTAGAGTCCCATCAGTCTAGGAAGGGCTTAGCTTAATTAAAGCAGCTGATTTGCGTTCAGTAGATGTAATATAGAGTTTTGCAGTCCTTAGGGCGTAACAGAAATTAAGTAAATTATACTTACTGAGGGCTTTGAAGGCTCTTGGTCTTATTAACCTAAATTTCTAGGTTAATAGTATTAGTGGAGTTAAAGGTAGAAGGAGGGTGGAGGAGACTATAAGTGGGGTAAGGAGGGGGGCTGGTTTTATATATTTTAGTTGTCAGTTAATTTTTGCGTTGTTGGATGTGGGAAATATAGTCACTGAAATAGAGTATGTTAGGCGTAAGTAAAAATATAAGTTTACTAGTGTTAGTATGGCTATGGTGAGAGGGATGGCAAGGCTGTTATTGTTTGTGAATTCCTGTAGAATAACTCATTTAGGGGAGAAGCCTGTGAGTGGGGGTAGGCCTCCAAGAGATAATATTATTAGTGGTATAACAGGTATTGTTCATGTAAATTTATTTCAGGTGTGGGATATGGATAGAGTTGTTGTGTTTGAATTTAGGTAAAAAGTTATAAAGATGGAGATTGTTAGGAGTAGATAGATAAATAGGCTGAGAATGGTGATGTTTGGATTATAATGTAGAACTGCTATTATTCATCCTATATGAGTAATTGATGAGTAGGCTAGGATTTTGCGTAACTGTGTTTGGTTTAGTCCACCCCAGCTGCCAATTATAATTGATATTATGGAAATTGCTATGAGGATATTTATGTTAATGGAGGGGAAGATTTGAAACATAATTGAAATGGGGGCTAGTTTTTGTCATGTGAGAATGATTATGGCGGGGATGAGGGGAATGCCTTGGGTAACTTCTGGAAGTCAGAAGTGAAGAGGGGCTATGCCTAGTTTTATTGTTAAGGCAATTAATATTGTAGTAGATAAGAATTGGCTTGTGGGTGGGTTGATTGATCATTGCCCGGAGAATATATAGTTTATAAAGATGGTTATTAGGAGAAGTATGGATGCGGTTGCTTGAACTAGGAAATATTTTGTAGCTGCTTCTGTGGAGCGGGGGTTTGTACTTTTAGCTAGTACTGGTACGATAGCTAGCATGTTTAGTTCTAGTCCCACTCAGATAAGAAATCAGTGTGAGCTTAGGATTGTAATTATAGTTCCTGTTAAAATTGTAAATAGAATAACGAGTTGGGCTGGGGGATTAATGTTAGTACGGGAAGGATTGAAACCAACATTTTCGGGGTATGGGCCCGATAGCTTATTTAGCTGACCTTACTTAGGATATGGTGTAATGGGTAGCACGGAGAGTTTTGAGTTCTCAGGTATGGGTTCAACTCCCATAGTTCTAGAAATAAGAGGATTTAAACCTCTATAATTTACTCTATCAAAGTAACTCTTTTGTCAGACATATTTCTATGTTTGGGGTGGTACGGCGGATGTAAAAATTGGTATTGAGATATATCATATACATAGTGCCAATGTGAGGGGTAAGAATTTTTTTCATAGGAGATATATGAGTTGGTCATAACGGAATCGGGGGTATGCTGTTCGAATTCATAAGAACAGTGCGGTTAGTAGTAGTGTTTTAGTTATAAAGTTTGCTGTATATAATTCTGGGGTAAGTAGTGTGTGGGGTGTTGCTAAAAAGATGGTGGTGGTTAGGGCATTTATTATAATAATATTTATGTATTCTGCTATAAAAAATAGGGCAAATGAGCCTGCGGCGTATTCGATGTTGAACCCTGAGACTAGTTCTGATTCGCCTTCTGTTAGGTCAAAGGGGGCTCGGTTGGTTTCGGCTAATGTTGAAATGAATCATATTATGGCGAGAGGTCATGATGGAAGAAGGAGTCATAAGTGTTCTTGCGTTGTAATGAGTGAGTGTAGATTGAATGAGCCGCTTATTAGTAGGACGGAGAGGAGAATAATAGCTAGTGTAACTTCATATGAGATTGTTTGGGCTACGGCTCGTAATGCGCCTATTAGTGCATATTTTGAGTTAGATGCTCATCCGGACCATAAGATTGAGTATACAGCTAGACTTGAGATTGCCAGTATGAATAAGAGGCCTAAATTAAAATTGATTAGGGGGAGGGGTATAGGTAAGGGGGCTCATAGGAGGAGGGCAATGGAGAGTGCTAAGGTTGGGGCAATTACGTATAGAATTGTGGTAGATGCTGTGGGAAGTAGAGGTTCTTTTGTAAAGAGTTTTATCGCGTCTGCAATAGGTTGAAGAACTCCATAGGGACCAACAATGTTAGGGCCTTTACGGAATTGTATGTAGCCCAGGATTTTTCGTTCTGTGAGTGTAAGAAATGCTATGGCGATGAGGGCTGGGACAATAAGTAGTAGTAAATTGATTATGAACAAGTTGTTAAGGAGAGGAGTTGAACCTCTGGTAATAAAGTTTTAAGTTTTATGCAATTACCGGGCTCTGCCACCTTAACAAGCCCTGGTTTTGGGCGGGTAAGAAATTATAAAATTAAGATGGAAGTCATTTGGTTTTGTGAGGGCGCTTGTGGAAAGTGGGCCCTATTTCTCTTGTCCTTTCGTACTGGGAGAAATATTTAATAGATAGAAACCGACCTGGATTGCTCCGGTCTGAACTCAGATCACGTAAGACTTTAATCGTTGAACAAACGAACCTTTAGTAGCGGCTGCACCACTAGGATGTCTTGATCCAACATCGAGGTCGTAAACCCTATTGTCGATATGGACTCTGTAATAGGATTGCGCTGTTATCCCTAGGGTAACTTGGTCCGTTGATCAATTTATATATTGGGTCAATGGATATAGGTTCACTTAGACTAGTAAGGTCTTGGTATATGTTTCTCGGGGGTTGTACTGTGCTCCGAGGTCACCCCAACCGAAATTCATAGTGCATGGACTGTAGTTTAATGCCTGTGGGTTTTTAAGCTATTAGTTTGTACTATTGAATTGAAGCTCCATAGGGTCTTCTCGTCTTATTTAAGTATATCCGCCTCTTCACGGATAGGTCAATTTCACTGATTGAAAGTAAGAGACAGTTAAACCCTCGTGTGGCCGTTCATACAAGTCCCTATTTAGAGAACAAGTGATTATGCTACCTTTGCACGGTCAGGGTACCGCGGCCGTTGAACATGTGTCACTGGGCAGGCAGTGCCTCTAATACTGTCTATGCTAGAGGTGATGTTTTTGGTAAACAGGCGGGGTAGAGTTTGCCGAGTTCCTTTTACTTTTTTTAATCTTTCCTGAATAGCATGCCTGTGTTGGGTTAACAGTTGGGGTAATGGGCAGATGAAGCTGTGGGATAGGGTGATTTGGCTGTTAACTAGCAGTGGTAATTCCGGTCTGAGATAAGCTTATGCAGGGAGAATAATTTCATGTTACTTATATTAACATTATTGCTTCTATTAAGGAATAGATTAATCCAATATGTCTTAGGAGTTCAGTATGATGGATGGAATTTGGGGAATAAGGCTGTTGAGCTTGAACGCTTTCTTAATTGGTGGCTGCTTTGAGGCCTACTGTAGTGATTAGGTTTTTTACTCTCTATGCAAGGTTATTTCCTGTAGTCTAAAGAGCTGTCCCTCTTTAGAATAACTATTAAATTTACGGGAGGATTAAGGGTTCTGTGAGTAAATTTAAGGTCGAACTGAAATTCTATCTTGGATAACCAGCTATCACCAAGCTCGGTAGGTTTGTCGCTCCTACCCACAGATCTTCCCACTATTTTGCCACATAGACGGGTGTGCTCTTTAGCTGTCCGTGGGTAGCTCGCTTGGTTTCGGGGAATATTGTTGAAGTTCCTTGTACAATATAATTTCTAGTTAATTCATTATGCAAAAGGTAAAAGGGTTTATCTTTGCTTTTTTATGCTTTGTAAAGATTTGTCTTTCCCTTACGGTACTGTGTCTATTGCGCCTAAATTTAATTTCTATCACCTATACTTTTGTAATGGGTAAATGATTTAGTTAATATAATGAAATAGTATAATAATTTATGGTTTGGGCTAGAGTCAGCTCAGAGCGGCCAACTACTTGCGACATCTTCCGGGTGTAAGCTGGATGCTTTAGTTTAAGCTACGCTCTGGTTTATCCAAGCGCACTTTCCAGTACGCTTACCATGTTACGACTTATCCCCTCTATATCAGTATATAGTAGTTTGTTGTTAGTGCACTATTTGTGTGATGTTTGAGGAGGGTGACGGGCGGTGTGTGCGTGCTTAATGGCCTTATTTCAATCAAGCTCTCTATTCTTGATTTACTGCTAAATCCACCTTGGGACTTTAAATTTCATAAAGGCTGTCGTGTGATTTTCTGATTTAGAAAATGTAGCCCATTACTCCCATCCCATTGGCTGCACCTTGACCTAACGTTTTTATGATAATACTTTTGCTTACTATACTATCTTTAGGGAGTTTGCTGAAGATGGCGGTATACAGGCTGAGGGCAAGGGGTGGTAAGGTCTATCGGGGTTTATCGATTACAGAACAGGCTCCTCTAGAAGGATATAAAGCACCGCCAGGTCCTTTGAGTTTCAAGCTGTGGCTTGTAGTGTTCTGGCGAATAATTTTGTTAGTTAAGTTATTGAAGTTTAGGGCTAAGCATAGTGGGGTATCTAATCCCAGTTTGTACCTTAGCTATAGTGTGTTCAGGGTAATAAAGCCACTTTCGTAGTATATTTTACCATAACCGGGGTTTTCTACAACTTAGTTATAGGTTAGCTTTATTGACGGTAAGTCTTAAACACTCTTTACGCCGGACTCTGTTAACTTGAGTCAATCGTATGGCCGCGGTGGCTGGCACGAAATTGACCGACTCTGGGTGTCAGTATAACTTAGTTAAACTTTCGTTTATTGCTAAAGGTTTGTCACTGCTGTTTCCCGTGGGGGTGTGGCTAAGCAAAGTGTTTTGAGCTGCTTGTGCGTGCTTGATACTCGCTCCTCTTGTTTTATAGTCTGGAGGGCATTCTCACAGGGCCGTGGATGCTTGCATGTGTAGTCTTACTGAGAGCTAATAGAAAGGCCAGGACCAAACCTGTGTGTTTATGGGGTGTAGTCACCCGTCTAGACATTTTCAGTGTCTTGCTTTGAGTATTAAGCTACATTAAC